AATTCAAAAATTTCCCCTAATTGGGCACGTCTAGCGTACTTTTTCACAGTAGCAGGATCACTATAACTGACTCCGTTGAGTTCGCCGCCATAGAACTCAACGGTCACACCTACTTGTTCGACACTATATTTCGATTCCGCTCTTCTAAAAGGAACATCGGCTCTCACAATTCCATCTCCATCTACCAAAACTACTGGGAATGTTTCAAAAAAGGTAGGCATACGACGTACAAAAAGGTCGCGACCCTCTTTATCTCTAAAGACGGGGTGTCCTAACCACCCAACAGCTATGCCATCCCCATTATCCATTGAGCCCGCTCTGAATAATCCCCCTTTTGCCGGATTATTGCCAATGTAATCATAAAAAGCTAATTTTTCCGGAATTTTAGACCAAGCTTCTGATAAACTCAGATTTTCGGCTAGTCCAGCGCCAACTCTTCGGTATATTTCTTGCTGGAAGTATCCCTGATCCCACTGATAACGAGTGGGACCAAACAATTCGATTGGGGTAGTTGCTGAACCATACCACATAGTTCCGGCAACAACAAAAGCTGCAAAAAAAACAGCAGCGATACTACTAGAAAGTACAGTTTCAATATTCCCCATACGTAATCCTTTGTATAAACGTTGGGGCGGACGGACACTAAGATGGAATAGGCCCGCCAATATGCCCAACGTACCCGCTGCAATATGATGAGAAGCTATTCCTCCCGGAACAAAAGGATCAAAACCTTCTGCGCCCCACGCTGGATTTACAGATTGCACTTTTCCAGTTAGCCCATAAGGATCGGACACCCATATTCCAGGACCATACAAACCTGTTACATGAAATGCGCCAAAGCCAAAGCAAGCTAAACCTGAGAGAAATAAATGAATTCCAAAGATCTTGGGCAAATCCAAAGAGGGTTTTCCAGTACGTTCATCGCAGAATATTTCTAGGTCCCAATACACCCAATGCCAAATAGCTGCCAAGAAGCATAAGCCAGAAAAAACAATATGTGCCCCTGCCACACCTTCATAACTCCAAATACCCGGATTCGTTATAGTTCCTCCTGAAATACTCCAACCGCCCCATGAATTGGTTATTCCTAAACGAGTCATGAAGGGTATAACGAACATACCCTGTCTCCACATTGGATCAAGAACAGGGTCAGAGGGATCAAAAACAGCTAATTCGTATAGAGCCATCGAACCGGCCCAACCGGAAACTAGAGCTGTATGCATTATATGGACAGAAAGCAATCGACCGGGATCATTCAATACGACGGTATGAACACGATACCAAGGCAAACCCATGAGAATACCTCTTTATCAAGGAAAAATAGACACTATGTAACTTTATCGCATTAGAAAAGACTTATACTATGTACCTAATCTTTTCAATAGATTCTGTATGAGAAAGGATGAATTTTTATTCCGTTCCATTGAAAGTAATGGAACAAGTCTGTTCGTAAGAACAAAGCAAAGAGAAGCAGATCTATTCTATACCCGATAAGTATCAATACGCAATGGGGGAAAATGCCCCCTTTTAGGGGGAACGAATGCATATAAACTTATACTTGATTTATAATTCATTTATAATTTAACCCTCCATTAAAATTTGTTTCTGTCTTCTTCTATAAATCCTCTAAATCTATGTATTCTAATCTATGTATAAAGTATAAAATACAATCAATGTATAAAATGGAATAAACAGAAAAAAAGGATGAAGACAATAAACCCATTATTACGTTTCCATATTAAAGTATAGTACTTCATTTTTTTTATTTAATCTAATGCCCATTGGTGTTCCAAAAGTACCTTTTCGGAATCCCGGAGAGGAAGATGCGGTTTGGGTTGACGTATAGTGCGACTTGTCGGACATATTGGGTCATATGGGACTTACCCATTCTTCCCCCCGATCGGGATATCCTCTGTTTCGCCCAACAAATATTGATTGAACCATCAATCATTTGGAGCGTGAAGTGCAATTCGATCAATTTCTATTGGGATCAATATAGTATTATCAAGTAGAAGAATTTATGGTTAACTTGGGCCAATAAAATCAAAGTGTCCAGGCTCTGTTCAGAAAATACCCAATGGGTAATATGTACAATTATTACTTGTATCATAAACGTTTTTTTCTTACTATACAAACTCAAAATCAATGGAATATAACTACATCGAATAGTTTGGGGGAAAGGAAAGCAAAAAACGAATTGAAAAAAGTCGTAGCAAAAAAAGAGGTACTGAGCTTATTTGCCCTATATGTCCAAATAGAATTAGGACGGATCTTTACCCGGAGTAGAACATAAACCTAAAAGAATTTAAAGGACCCATTCAGGAACAAGAAAATGACATCGTGATTTGAATCTCGATGAAACAATACATCAATGGGAGATTCGTTCAATAAGTTTAGTCAATTTTTTTATCGAAAAAGGGACTCACGCCCATGTTTTTTGAAAAATGGAATCAAAGTCCTTCATTAGCAAATATTCGAAAAATCAAAAACTTGTTACAAAAAAAAAGAAAGAAAAACGGAATCGACACATTGATCTGATTCTTATTTCACAATTTTTTTGAACCGTATGCATCCAAAGGTGCACGTACGGTTCCTAGGGGATACCCCTTTGTCCTAATCAACCGACTTTATCGAGAAAGATTACTCTTTTTAGGTCAAGAAGTTGATAGCGAGATCTCAAATCAACTTGTTGGTCTCATGGTATATCTCAGTATAGAAGATAATACTAGAGATTTTTATTTGTTTATAAACTCTCCAGGCGGATGGGTAATACCGGGAATAGCCATTTATGATACTATGCAGTTTGTGCCACCTGATGTACATACAATATGCATGGGATTAGCTGCTTCAATGGGATCCTTCATTCTGGTTGGGGGGGAAATTACCAAACGTCTAGCATTCCCTCACGCTTGGCGCCAATGAGTTTTTATTTGATTTGAAAAAAAAGAAGACTATGCCTTCGCCATATCCATTATTCATATTCGAATATTAATAAAATATTAAGTAATAATAGCATGGCACCCCAAATTCGATATGAGCAAACCATTATTGTGTTTTCCTAACATGAAATTTTGTATTGAGATAGTAGTATGAAACAAAGGTTATTTCCGATTTGATCTTATGTGTATGTATGTGTCGGGAGTAAATTTGAATTACAGCGTCACAAACCGTTTTTATTCCATACTGGAAACCTTTTTCTGATATTTATAAAGGAAAAAGAGTACAAAAATGAAAAAAAAAAAGATCATTTTTTCCTTATTTGTTTGATCCTACAAAAAAGACACTTTGGGATTGCTAAATCCCATACAAAATAAATATATAAAGCAACAGAGCCATCATAGTATTTTTTTGACTCTTACGAAGGGAAGGGTGGTAAATGGATCATTCAACGATCCGAACCGGGTGGATTCGGCCTCTTTCTTCAATGGGAGGAGGGGGGTGAGTAAATTCCATTGCGGAGCCGTATGCAATGCACAAAAGATGCCCGTACAGTTGTTAATTATATTTTTTATATTCTTTTTTTTTTCATTTCTTTAGGCCAATCATGCGAGATAGAAAAACCGTTCATGATATTCTATCAATATCACATCAGATCAGGGTTATGATTCACCAACCTGCTAGTTCTTTTTTTGAGGCACAAGCGGGGGAATTTATCCTGGAAGCGGAAGAGCTACTGAGACTTCGCGAAACCCTCACAAAGGTTTATGTACAAAGAACGGGCAACCCTTTGTGGGTTGTATCTGAAGACATGGAAAGAGATGTTTTTATGTCAGCAACAGAAGCCCAAGCTCATGGCATTGTTGATCTTGTAGCGGTCGAAAATGAAAATGCCGGGGATTTCGTGTAAATCAACGATTATATTTCAAACTATAGATAATTCATAAATTGCATTTTCCGTGGTTTGATATTGAATATACATAATTCATAATCCTCAATCATAAAACAGGTTAAGATCGATCTAAACCAACCCATTATTATATATATATAACATGCCAACTATTAAACAACTTATTAGAAACACAAGACAGCCAATAAGAAATGTCACGAAATCTCCCGCTCTTCGAGGATGTCCTCAGCGCCGAGGAACATGTACTAGGGTGTATGTGCGACTCGTTCAGATCATGGGCTCTAACAAATGAGCCAATTCTCCAGTATCAATGATTAGTACCAATGAATAGGACAGATAAAGCGGAAGAACGTCATTTACAATACTAAAAAAAAAACGAGTATCTATCATATACCTATATTATTGTGTATTGTGCACGGAATTTATGGTTTCCATTGGTGCAAATCCAATCACCTCGATTTGAGATGAGAAAAATTCCCCATTGGTAGCAATGGTTATCCATTAAGCAGGGGAAATAGTATTATTAAATTAATAAGCAAAAGTGTTATGCTCCTGAACGGACTAATAGGGTTAGCTACCTAGCCAACTTTCATAGCAAAATGCCGTCACTGTATGGAGAGTTCTTATTGTGAAAAGACCTATTACTATATAATTGATGAGTAGAGCCAAAGAGTGTGAACTATACAAGTTCATAATACTTTTGATTAAATGAGAGAGGAGGCTCCGGTGCATAGAGAGGACCTCGCCGTTTAAGAAGTTACCATAGAAACGATGGAATCCGCTATTTTTTTTTTATTCAGTCTCGGTATAATTTCTTATTTCCGGGTACACTAAATGTTTGGAAAGAATAAAAAATCGTGGTTGGGAAGGTCATAGTAGCCAAAGCCATTGGAATATATTTTATATATCGGAATAATCCGTTTTGTTATTAATCGACCGGGGGGGGGGCGGAATGACTGAAAGAAGAGAAATCAATTAGTTATTCACTAAAGTTTAATTTGATTCAATGACCAGAGTTAGACGAGGGTATACAGCTCGGAGGCGTCGAACCAAACTTCGTTTATTTGCATCAACGTTTAGAGGGGCTCATTCAAGACTTACTCGAACTAGTACTCAACAGAAAATGAGAGCCTTGGTTTCCGCCCATCGAGATAGAGGCAGGCAAAAGAGAAACTTTCGTCGTTTATGGATCACTCGGATAAATGCAGTAACTCGTGAGAATCAAAAGGTATTCTATAGTTATAGTAGGCTAATACATAACCTGTACAGTAGGCAATCGCTTCTTAATCGTAAAATACTTGCGCAAATAGCTATATCAAATCAGAATTGTTTTCACATTATTTCCAATAAGATCACAAAATAAAGGATATTTTTAAGTAATATACAGGAATGATTGAAACAGAATTCCCCGGAGTTCATTCTCCGGGGAGAAAAATAGTAGGAATGAACGAACATCTTTCAACAAAAAAACATATTTTTTCTTGACCCTTATAACACAAAAATAAACTCTAGATTCTAGGCTTTTTTGAACAAAACATCAATCGGAGCTTGAGTTCCGATTGGAGTTTTGAAGAGTATGCCTATTTATTTATGGTTCTGGGACCTGTATTTCTAGGGATCAACTCGGCTCTCTCAAATTGTTTCTCATTATTAAGAAAGGGTAACAAAGATAAAATACGGGCTTGTTTTATAGCAATAGTAATTAATCGTTGTTGTTTCAAGGTCAATCTATTTACCCGCCTAGATAATATTTTTCCTTGTTCACTAATAAACCGACTAATTAAACTCATGTTTCTATAATCAATTCGATCCCCCGATCCGATTGGGGGCAAACGCCTACGAAAAGAGAGCTTGGATTTACGAAAGGTTTGCTTGGATTTATCCATGGTTTATTCCTTATCTCTAAAATTCTATTTCTTTATTCCCGACCAAAATAAAAAAAAAATAGGGTGGATTTGTATTATATCTAGTATGTTAAGTTATTCCCCTTTCTGTTCCTTGAGATGTAAAGATCACACATATGGTTCCTTCGATCTATTTCTTTATTTCCCCATGAATCGTATGTTTGTGACAATAGCGACAAAATTTTCTCAGTTCTAATCGATTGGGTGTATTGTGTCGATTCTTTTGAGTAATACATCTAGAGATGCCGAGCGATTCTTTATTGACACCATTTCGTGTACAACTGGTACATTCTAAAATAATTCTGACCCTAACACCCTTACCCTTGGCCATGAATCCCCCTTTAGTTTTGGATTTTCTTAACTTTTCTATTTTTTATATGATGAAAAGAAAAAATGAATAGAAGTTACTAAACTATACTATAAATTCCATTTTTAAAGATTTCGTTGTAATTTTAAATTAAAATGAATAGAGTCAAAGCAAGGTAATAATATCAAAAAATAAAAAAGTAATACAATTTTTTTCTAACTATCAATTATTCCTGCCCTAATGAATTCCAGTATTTTATTTAAAGTATCCCTTTTATATACTATCTTTTTCTATACTATGAGTTCGCGGAACCTGCCCTAGACGGGCCCACATCCCCACTTATTTCTGTTCTCCAAAATTGGGCCATAGACCCGCTAGATTTTTGCCGGGGTTCCCCCTTTTTTTTTTTCTTCTCTTTTTTTCCTATCTGAAAAAGGGGGGCTAAATTCTAAATTTAAAGTAGAGTCAGGTTTCAGTAAAGGTATATCCCTAATTTTAGAAATTGCTTCGCATATCAATAACTAGAATGAAAAAAAACTAGAATGAAAAAAAGGGGAATGACAAAGCATCAGGGAATAAACGATTAATCTCTATCAATATACCCGCTAAAGACCCAAACCATAGAGTAGCTAACACGGGTGCCGTGGAGAGATATGTTTTTATATCTCGCATTGAAAATCCTCCTTCTTTATTGTAATACATATACATATATTATATGGTCGGATGCCTTAGTTCAAGATCATTTGTATTTATTTTTGCGCAGAATTTCTAACTAAAAATCAAATAAATATGTACAATGAACCAGTAAATTACATTTTTTGTCCCTAAAAAAGACGACACCCTCTTTTTGAGTATTTTCGACAAATATTCATCTTTTTTTATACGTTGGGTTTCAGATGTATATAATTCTTTTATTATTTTATAAGTTATTTATAATATGAATAAAAAAACAAGAGAATAAATGGCAAGAAAATATAGACAGAGGATAAAATAACAATGTGGAAACCGAGACAGGGATTTTGTACAATGACACTGTAAAACATTTTGACAAAGGGATGTAGCGCAGCTTGGTAGCGCGTTTGTTTTGGGTACAAAATGTCACGGGTTCAAATCCTGTCATCCCTACCTATTTATTACTTCTCCTGTGGGCAGTAACGATGGATTAGTCGAGATCAATTAAGATTGGACATAATCATTCATTATAGTATATATGAGTGCAATATATCTTAGGAGTGCAAAAAAATCCCTTCCTTTACAGTCGTATTTCATTCCATAAAAAAGCGCTCTTAGTTCAGTTCGGTAGAACGCGGGTCTCCAAAACCCGATGTCGTAGGTTCAAATCCTACAGAGCGTGATTTTGCTTATGTTATGTCGAATCAAATACAATAAAAAACTTAATTTGAATTACAACTTGAATTTGACCTCCTGCAAGAGGGAGGAGG